CAATCGGTTAGAGCACCGCCCTGTCAAGGCGGAAGCTGCGGGTTCGAGCCCCGCCAGTCCCGACGGATCCAATAAATCCAAAAATGCATTTTTCCCTTTCTATGAACCAGTAAAGAGTGTCGCTTGATTTCTTTTTGCTTTCCTATTTTTCCATTTCGCTTTTATTGTTTGTTAGGTTTGGTACTATGTAATTAATTGAAGTGGAAAGGCAATCTGATGATCCTTCATCAGAAGATTGTCCAAGGAAGACGCAAGGTGGGTTATAGAAAAAACAAGGAAACGGATGATAAATAAAATTTTTGAGTAATTGAGTCAGGAATCAAAATTGGAATTCGGTATGGATAAAAGAACTTCCTATGTTATACTATTCAAGTCTTGACAACGGGTTGATTTGATAGATCAGATATTGTTATTCATGATAGTGATCCGGTTCAAGATCATCAAGAGGTAATTCATTCATTGAATTTACAGACGATAGACAAAAGATTTATCATCTCTAGGGGATTAAATCCCGAGTTATTGCGAAGTAAAAAACCGATGAGATTATGGAAGTCAATATTCTTGCATTTATTGCTACTGCACTATTCATTCTAGTTCCTACCGCTTTTCTACTTATCATTTACGTAAAAACAGTCAGTCAAAATGATTAATTCATTTGAATAAAACTTTCCTTCCAAGTTCTTATCAAAAATGGACAAAGTCAAATGAAAGGGATTCCAATTTCACGTCTTAACTTAAATGAAATGAGCGCACTATAATTATAGTCGGCAATTTTATAAGAGATAGATAGTATAAAAATTCATTTTTATACTATCTATCTCTTAGTCTATAAAGTTGTAATCTAGAATAAAGATAAAGGTTTAAGTTTCTATATATCAATCTACAATATTCTCTTCATATATGTGTATATTAATTCCATATCTATATATTCCATATATTGTATGGAATTGACATAAGACCCAATTTCCTACATCTATTTGTTATTTGTTCCGATCAATCTGAAATAATTCTTATCTGTAGGATTCTAATTCCTTTCCTTTTACTAATAAGGAAGGGGAAAACTCGCCTATTTTTAACGTCAGAACCGTGATATGAAATAAGTCGATAAAGCATAAACCGCCTTTCTAAAAATAGAAACCAAAGGGTAAATGCCCGATATGTAACTCGCCCGAGGCAATATTTTATTATTGCCCAGTCTCTCCTTAAACAACCACTATCTCTATATCATTTCTCATAGAAAGTGCGTATACGCTTAACAAAACGACTTCTTTTTTGAAGAGTAAAAGGGAAATAAAAAAAAAAAGAAAAAAGGTCCGGTCTTCCTTAGTATCCATCTATAAAGATAGTAAGAGCCCATTCCCATTGATTGAAATAGAAAATTTCGGAAGAATTTTAGGTTGGAATAAATTTCCAATCATCTGAATCCCTTTCTTTTCGAAGTACAAAGATGGGAATCGATGAAATATCTCTTTGATTGAAAAAGTATGATTCCTATCATAGATTACTCCATTGGAATCCAATGGGATTCCAAATTCAAAGAAAAGATTTGATTTTAAATAGTTCAAAAGAATGATCTATAAAACAATCGATACGGTTTGATTCCTGAACTCAATTAGTAGTACTTCTAAAGTCCACTTCTTCCCCACACTACGAGTGAAAGGGAAAATGTAAAGACTACCATTAAAGCAGCCCAAGCGAGACTTACTATATCCATGTGCATTATGTCCCCTATCTCTATAAATACGAAGGAATTTTTTCATTATTCCTCACTAATAATAGTGGAATTAATGTCGCAGAGTCAAAAAGGGGTTCTACCAAACACTATTGAGAAACCAATCCAATAAATCGATTATGATTTCGATTTTTTTGGTGATTCAGGCGACACCCGGATTTGAACTGGGGAAAAAGGATTTGCAGTCCCCCGCCTTACCACTCGGCCATGCCGCCAAAATGATACAAAATAGAATAGATGCAATTTTTCCCGGATTACTGAATTTTTATTGTACTTGCATTTTGACTTCTGTTTTCCTTAATCCTTTATTTCCTAAAATAAAAGAAAGACCCCTTTTGATTGGATTTGATCTATCCCTTATGATTGATTGTATAGTATCTGAAAATACACAATGCTAAAAACATTCTCTCGTTTTTCTATTGAGAAATCAAATGGGTATTTTTCAGACGAGAAATTAGAACCATTGACTATTGACCCCTTACTTCGAATTCATGAACGATTCTGGAATTTGAATTTCAAATTGTGTTTTCCTAATGACAAAATACAAATTGAGACAGAACGAATCAGTATTGATTTTTTAATCAAAAAATATTTCTCAATTTCAATTATAACAAAACATATGAGTTTATGTAAACCCCAGAACATAAATTGTTACACAGATATCTATTATTTAGATATATTGTCAATAAGGAATTATCATAAAATTATCCTACTTCATTTCATGCATTGAATGGGAATTTTCTTTTGATAGAGCACGCCCGGGGCTGT